AGGCACAAACGGGAGAATTTATCCTGGAAGCGGAAGAGCTGCTCAAACTGCGTGAAACCCTCACAAGGGTTTATGTACAAAGAACGGACAAACCCTTATGGGTTGTTTCGGAAGACATGGAAAGAGATGTTTTTATGTCAGCAACAGAAGCCCAAGCTTATGGAATTGTTGATCTTGTAGCGGTGGTTGGGTGAAAATAGCCCGAATTTCTATTTATTTCGCGTAAATCCTCGATTTCATATTTTCGATTTTTGCTTAATTTACTAGAAAATTAAATAGAAGTAATTCAAATCATTCAAAATCATCAGGTTAGGATCGATCTAAACCGGCCCATTATTTATATGATATGCTTCAACATGCCAACTATTAAACAACTTATTAGAAATACAAGACAGCCAATTAGAAATGTCACAAAATCCCCCGCGCTTCGGGGATGCCCTCAGCGTCGAGGAACATGTACTAGGGTGTATGTGCGACTCGTTCAGATCATGAGCTGCGATAAAAGAAAGAAAACTTTTTCTAGTATCAATGATCAGTACCGGCGAATGGGATAGAATAGAAAAAGAAGTCCATTCAATTCAGTATCTAAAAAAAAAGAGAATCCATCCATTCTATTGTGTATGAAATTTATGGTTTCCATTGGTGCAAATCCAATCATCTCAATTTAAGATGAGAAGCAATTCTCCATTGGTAGCAAATGGTTATCCATTAAGCGGAGGAAATCTTACTTAAAAATAGAAAACTTAGGCCCCCTCTTGCAAGAACGGACTAAAAGGGTTAGCTACCCAGCCAACTTTCATAATTAAATACCGTTACTGTGTAAGTAGATCTAATCGTGAAAGACCTCTTACTGGACAATTCATGGGTAGAGCCAAAGAATGTGAACTATACAAGTTATTGATTAAATGAAGTAAAGGCTCCGGTGTATAGAGAAAACCTCACCGTTTAAGAAGTAATCATAGAAACGAAGGAAGCCGCTATTTCTTTATCCATTTCTATTTTTTATTTATTCTATTTTGATACCTAGTAAAATAAAATTTATTATTTCGAAGTGAAATGCCTAGAAAAAAGAAAAATAGTGGTCGGGAAGGTTATAGTAGCCAAAGCCATTTGAATTTTTAGTTTATACATTGGAAAAAAGCTTTGTTATTAATAGACTAGGAAAGGGAAAAAGAATAACTGAAAGAAAGGAAATCTATTGGTTATTCGTCAAAGTTTCATTTATTCAATGACCAGAATTAGACGGGGAAATATAGCTCGGAGACGTAGAACAAAAATTCGTTTATTTGCATCAAGCTTTCGAGGGGCTCATTCAAGACTTACTCGAACAATTACTCAACAGAAAATAAGAGCTTTGGTTTCGTCTCATCGGGATAGGGATAAACAAAAGAGAAATTTTCGCCGTTTGTGGATCACTCGAATAAACGCAGTAATTCGTGAAATAGGGGTATCCTATAGTTATAGTAGATTAATACACGACCTATATAAGAAACAGGTGCTTCTTAATCGTAAAATACTTGCACAAATAGCTATATCAAATAAAAAATGTCTTTATATGATTTCGAATGAGATCATAAAAGAAGTAGATTGGAAAGAATCCACCGGAATAATTTAAACGTAGTTTTCCCCGGAGAATGAACTCCGGGAGGGTAGAGTCAAAATGAATATGCTAAAAAATTAGTAAAAATGAATGAACACACTCAAAAAAAAAAAGATTTATTCTTACCCGATTCCTTTTTTTCTTACGACACGATAATTAAATCTGCATTTTTCATATTTTTTGAACAAAGCATCAATCTGCGTTTGAGTTCGGATTTGAATTTTTATTCAAGTGAAGAAAGAGTAAGCCTATTTATTTCTGGCTCGAAGACCCACAGTTCTGGCGGTCGACTCGGTTCTTTCAAATTGTTTCTCATTATTAAGAAAAGGTAACAAAGATAAAATACGGGCTTGTTTTATAGCAATAGTAATTAATCGTTGTTGTTTCAAGGTCAATCTATTCACCCGTCTAGATAATATTTTTCCTTGTTCGCTAATAAATCGACTAATTAAACTCATGTTTCTATAATCAATTCGATCCCCCGATTGGATCGGGGGCAAACGCCTACGAAAAGATCGCTTGGATTTAAGAAAAGGTCGCTTGGATTTATCCATGGTTTGTTTAGTTTATTCTTTATCCCGAAAATCCTATTTCGATCGGATCTAAAATGAATTATAATAAATAGGATTTGGTTTGTTTATATTTAATTATGTTAATAATATATTTGTTTATATTTAATTATGTTAATAATATATATATAATATTAACTATATTAACTATTTCTATTTAACTATGTTTTATTTATATAGAATGTCATTTTTTCCCCTTCCTTCGAAGGGTTACATACATGTGCTCGATTCGATCTATTTCTTTATCTCCCCATGAATCGTATGTTTGTAACAAAATGGACAGAATTTTCTCAATTCCAATCGATTAGGCGTGTTGTGACGATTCTTTTCAGTAATATATCTGGAAATACCCGTTGATACCTTATTAACACCGTTTCGAACACAACATGTACATTCCAAAATAACCGTTATTCGGACATCTTTCCCCTTGGCCATGAACCCCCTTTGGATTTTTGATTTACGCGACTCTTCTATTTTCGATCCAAAACGAAGAAGAAGAAAGGAAGGAAAAAATAGAAGTTACTAACTTGAAATCCAATTATGAAAAATTTCGCTGCAACCAATATACTAAAAAAAATAGAATGATTTATAAACTTTATTTCAAATCACAGTATTTCATTTACATTTAAGTTTACATTTAAGTACCCTGTATAAGAGTCTTGTCCTATATCTAGACCCCACCTTGTTTATTCTACTTCCATCCCTTTTAAAATTTTATTTAATTCAAACTTGAACCCAAGTCTCGAAGCTGTTGAATCCACCTTTTACTTTTTTCTCTTTCCTCCCTCTTATTCTAAAAGGAAAAAAGAGAAAAAGGGCGTGAAGGATTAGTCACAAATATTTAATTGTATCTCGAATCTTCGTTATTTGGTACCGTGTCAATAACTAGAATCAAAAAAAGGGGAATGTCAACGCATCTGGGAAAAAACGATTAATCTCTATCAATAGACCTGCTAAAGACCCGAACCATAGAGTACTTAATACTGGTGCCACGGAAAGATATGTTTTTAGATCTCGCATTGAAAAATCTCCTTCCTTTTTTTATTGTAATATATTTTATTGTAATCTAAAATGGTAATACATATATGCTCAGATGCATATGCAGTTAAGAACCTTGTACACGGAATCCCTAATTAAAATTGAAATGTACAACTATCGGGTGAATATAATTTTTTTCTTAAAACATAAAAAGCGTCCCCTTCTTCTCGAGCATTACCGAAAACTACTCATTTTTTTTTACGACAGGTTCCGTATTTCATACGTATATAAGCCTTTATACTATATATTACTATTATATGTTAAATGGGACCAAAAAGACGAAATGCCCATATATATTCTATATATCAATGGAGAAAATAAAGATGTGGAAAACAAGAGAGGAATTCTATACAATGACACTGTAGACCAATTGGAGGGATGTAGCGCAGCTTGGTAGCGCGTTTGTTTTGGGTACAAAATGTCACAGGTTCAAATCCTGTCATCCCTACCTATTCCTTCTCCGTTGAGCAGTAACGAGGGATGAACATATATATATATAATAAATATATAATCGTTCATTCGAAGACGTGTTGGGGTTAAAAAAGTGTCTTTAAAGTCTTCTCTCTTCTGATAAGAAAGCGCTCTTAGTTCAGTTCGGTAGAACGCGGGTCTCCAAAACCCGATGTCGTAGGTTCAAATCCTACAGAGCGTGATTTCGTCCTTATTTTTCTTAGATCATTAGATCAAATTAGACTGAAAAAGCTTAACTAACTTGAACCGCAATCTAAATTTGACCTCCCTTGTATTAAAGAAAGTAGGAGGTCAATCAAAAAAAGAGATAGTAATTAATCAAAGGTCCGATTGATCACCACGCCTATATTGTAAATATGCAGTTACGAATAATCCAGCCAAAGTAACAGGAATTAGACCTAACACGATTCCAAATAGAAAAACTTCAATCATTGTAATTTATTTTAAAAGAGAAAAAGGAGGTAATATATATACCTAAATAGTAATCCGAATTACCATGAATCTCAATGACCAAGAATTGGAAATTTATACGGAATCCTATCGAAAGATTTCTTTTTCTGAATTGTGCATTTCAAATACTAATTTCAGATAAGTCGTATCTTGCTCAGACCAATAAATAGAGCTGAGGTTACCGTTAAAGCCGCTAGTAGAAAACCGAAATAACTAGTTATAGTAGGCATGAAGGAGCTAAATGAAATATGTTCTTTTTATACATTATACATATGTTTATAAAAAAGCACTTACCAAAGTTTCCTTTTTGCAAAATAGGAGATAAGAAAAAATACCAATTGAAAGAATAATTTCAATTGAAAGTTTTTGATTCATCTATCATTATAGACGGTACTAACAAATATAAAGTGACAGGCGTATAAAAAGAAATTGATTCATCATCTACGATATCTACCCATCCCGCGACCAATCAACCGATTCATTGAGCAACTCTTGGGGGTAAACTTATATAAACTAATAAAAATAACTGGGCCGTGTAACTTTACTCAAAAATTAAACTTTTTTAAAATGATTACATTATGAAAGAATAGAAGAAAACTCTTTTTATTGTCTCGGATCCTATTTATATTTTAGAGCCAACATAAACCTTATATTAAAATAAAATATTAAAAAAAAATTACTTTCAGTTTAACTCATTAGATTCCGTAATAGGTTCATTCACTTAATATCTTGAATGACTGAGAAGAAAAAAGTTATCACGCAATCACTCGAAAAAAGAAAATCTTTATTTTGGTCCAACTGGGTTAGTAATTTCTATTATCTTTTATTTTTTACGTTCTACATTTTATCGTTCCGTATTCTATTATAAAATC